AAATCGGTCGATAATATCAAAATCCGACGAATCTGCCCAGGTGGACTTACTAATAGGATGCCCTAATGCGTTACAAAATTTCACTTTAGCCAATGATCCAATCAAAGGAATAATTGGAACTAATGTATCAAGCTTCTTCATAGCATTATCCATTATAAATGAATTTTCTAACATTTGACCCCGTACCACCGAAAGGTTTGGTCGCATACTTGAAAAATAACCCAAAAAATCAAGGGAATGCTTGGATAATTGGTTTATATAAATCCTTCCTGGTTGAGACCACACATAAGAATGACATTGCCATAAATTGACAAGATAATATTTCCACTTATTCATCAGAAGAGGGGTATCCTTCGAAGACAGAATAGATTTTCCTTGATATCTAACATAATGCATAAAAGGATCCTTGAAGAACCATAAGATGGCGGCCGGAAAATCATTAACGAAGACTTCTTCTACAGGATATTTTTTTTTTTCATAGAAATGGATTCGCTCAAAAAAGATACCAGAAGAGGTTAATCGTAAATGAGAAGATTGATTACGAAGAAAAAGGAAAATGGATTCGTATTCACATACATGAGAATTATATAGGAGCAAGAATAATCGTGGATTACTTTTTGAAAAAATAATTTTTTTTGGAGTAATAAGACTATTCCAATTAGAATACTCGTGAAGAAAGAGTCGTAATAAATGTAAAGAAGAGGGATCTTTCACCCAATAGCGAAGGGTTTGAACCAAGATTTCCAGATGAATGGGGTAGGGTATTAGTACATCTGATACATAATTTAAATGTGGGAATTTGTCCTCTAAAAAAGGAAATATTGAATGAATTGATCGTAAATTATAAGATTTTACGATTTCTGTCGCCTCTAAGGAAGATACTAATCGTAGGGAAAACGGAATTTCCACAATGACTGCAAATCCCTCCGACATCATTTGAGAATACAAATTTTTGTTGTACCCAAAAAATTGATTTTGGTTAGAATCATTAGCGGAAATTATCAAATGATTCTGTTGATACATTCGACTAATTAAACGTTTTATAATTAGTAAACTATATTTAGTGTCATAACCTACATTATCCAACAAAATCGATCTATTTAAACCATGATCATGAGCAAGTGCATAAATATACTCCCGAAAGATAAGTGGGTATAGGAAGTCATGTTGCTGATATCTATCTAGTTCTAAATATCCTTGAAATTCTTCCATTTTTAATTTGAACAAGAAAAGAAATAGGTGATTTATTGGGTTATCAAATGATACATAGTACGATACAGTCAAAACAAGGTATTATAGTAAGAAAATACCTCGGAACAAGTAAGACTCATCAACAGACTCTCTAGCCTCTCTTTTTCCATCTAATTGATTTATGTTCATTCTAGGGTAACAAGATGGTTAGAAGTCCTTTATTTTTTCAATCCAATCGCTCTTTTGATTTTGAAAAATCTTTATCAATATACTGCCTTCTTCTACACATTTATCTCTACCCCATAATGGGTAATAGCTAATAATTAGGACTCATAAGAAATTTATAATCCACTCATGGGAAAAGTTTTTCCCGTATTAAGCACTAATATATTTTTAACGTCTAATTAGATCGGGTAATCATTCAAAAATTAAGAACAGAAGCTCATTACTTTTTGTTTCCCTATAATTGGAACCGTAGTAGGGCTCTACCCATTTATTCACTCGACCAAATTCATTTTTTTTATTACACGACAAGAATTCAAACAATTTAAATGAGGTTTTGGACCTATTCGGTAAGAATGAAATATTCTTAGAATTATCCATTGATACGACATGCTGCTTTTTCCATTCATTCCTTTCAGGATCAGTCGTGGTCTTACAAACTCTACCGATGGTATGGACGAATCTTTTGCTTCATACAAATGTGTAAAAGATGCTAGCCGCACTTAAAAGCCGAGTACTCTACCGTTGAGTTAGCAACCCAAATAAAATAATTAGAATGTGTAGATACAATCGGAATCTCAATAAAAAAAAGATTGAATTGCACAACGCAATCCAAACCAATCAAAACATTAAAATAGCAAAAATTTTTAAAATTCTAATTGATTAGATTCTGAACATAATAAAAATGAACAGATCCGATGAAAAAATTCTCAGATAAAAATAGGGATAAAGTAAAATATTTATAAATAGCTCCTTGTCTCTTATGTCATCCATTAATTCTATAGTATATATAGATTTTTATTGAGTTTAATCTTAATCAAAAAAAGACTTCTTGTATCACAGAAAATACAAGAACCCATTATTTGAATGAAATAAAAGCTATGGGACGGAGATATAAATGGATCCGTTTATCCACGATCGGATTATATTTATTTGATACACTGTTGTCAATATGAATGTTGAGAAAAGAATACAAAAGAAAAAACAATTTATAAATATAACTAACAATTCCAATTTCAATCAATTAGACAATTAGAATTATAAGAAAAAAAAAAAACTAAGGACTTGTGTTGGATTGGCACTATATATAATATTTCTATACAACACAACATTGATACAATATTGGTGGAAAAATAAATTAAGTAAAAAAATGAGGTTTATTCACTAAAATAAGCAATTTGTGTTTTTTTATTTGTTCCTTAACTCATTGACAGTAATCTCAAAATTTTCTATTTATAGACCCGATTACTTCATTTATTTATTCACTTAATCTTTTTCTATCTATTTTATATATATCAAAAAATTTTATATCAATAAAATATAAATAGATTTTTGTCGTTATAAAAGACACTCTTTTATAGTAACAATAATAAATTTAGTATGATATAAATAGAACAAAAGAGGAAATAGCAAAGAAACAAAAAGGTTATACAAGGCTATATACAAATCATCCACATTTTTTTTATTTCATTAATTGAATTTTATTTGTTGATTAGGGCGAAGTTCCGTAAAAACCCCCGCCCTTTTTGAAATATCATGAACAGTTCCTGTAGGTTGAGCACCTTTTTCAAGGAAATATAGAATAGCAGGAACATTTAAATAGATTTGATTCTTTATCGGGTCATAAAAACCCACTTTACGAAGATCTCTTCCCTCTCGTCGGGATCGAACATCAATTGCAACGATTCGATAAATGGCTCATTGGGATAGATGAACAATACTCCCCCCCCCCTAGAAACGTATAAGAAGTTTTCTCCTCGTACGGCTCGAGAAAATTCTAAATTATGTCTATGTATAGAATCATAATATCAAATAGATCCATAAAATCATCAAATTCATTATATTATTGATTTTAGTTTAAATACTTTTTCTTAGTCTTCCCCCCCCCCAAAAAAAAAAAAWTWTTTGTATCCTCATAACTCAAGTTGAATAACTCTCAAATAACTCAAAAGAAACCTTTTAGGTATTAAATTTATTGAGTGGTCTCTAACCCTTTTTGTCTGTCTCCTTTAGAATCTATTTTGATTCTTAAATATGATCTGGTTGTTGAGACAATTGAAAACGGTATTTCCTTGTTCCAGGATCTTTATCTTTGCCTTGAATCATTGGGTTTAGACATTACTTCGGTGATCTTTAAATCGTTTCAAAACGGCAGCAACATACCATTTTTTGTGATTTCTTTCTATCAAAGAATCGTATGAATGGTTGATTCCTACGTAATACACTTTACTTTTAATTTGATCAAAAGAGTTTTACCAATTCCAACAAAATTAACTTTTTAATTTTATCGAATTGGATCCTTTAGATTTATATATCTAAAATATACTTACGAAGTTGTTCCAATTTATTGATCGATACTAACCTTAGATTCTTGCCCTTGAGAAATTAATCAATACGTTCTACTCGAGCTCCATCGTGTACTATTTACATGGCAACACTCTCAAAAATGAGGGTTCCAGTGGAACAGAACAAATGATGTCGAGCCAAGAGCACTTTCATTCCTATATAATATAAAAAAGTGGTGGATGTAAGAATCCACAGCTGATCATGTCCTTCAAGTCGCACGTTGCTTTCTGCCACATCGTTTTAAACGAAGTTTTACCATAACATTCCTTCAGTTTGGAACCAGTATGTAATTGATTCAATTATGGAATCGTGAATAATCATCGGTTCGGTCGGTACATAATAATCTATACTTTTTTCTTCTATATGAAGAATGGATAATGTATGACGAAGTCTCAACAAGAATTCAATCAATTTAACCCCATTGTTTATAATTTTTTTTTTTATTATAACTAACATAACATGAAAATTATAACTAACATAACATGAATAAATAAACACGAATAAACAAGTTATTTTGAATCTCTATCTTCAAGTAACGTGATAGGATAAATTCAACAATTTCACACTTCTTAGAGTACCAAGAACTCATAAGAAATCATTAAAAAGATTTAATTGATTGAATAGTTTCCTACCCTATATCATTATTTGCATAAGGTTTTACAGTAAGTACCATTCGCTTTTTATCATCATTAAGAGAAAGATAAATCCATATTGGATTAAACCATCAATGATTAATAAAAAAAAAAAAAAAATAAGAATCACATTCTATAACAATATTATACTCTTAAACGGAAGACTGGTCGAAAAGACAATATTTATTTTGATATATTTTATTATGATATAGATTATGATATAGATATATATTTTATTTTTTATTTATAGATTATTTTTTATTTTTTTATTTATAGATTAATAAAATTATAGATTAATAAAATGATCGTGGGTCAGGTATGTTCTGGGACGGAAGGATTCGAACCTCCGAATAGCGGGACCAAAACCCGTTGCCTTACCACTTGGCCACGCCCCATTTCTAGTCGACACTAATAAACACTAATATTGGTACTGGTTGTTCGTCAACTCAAGTCTAAATATCTATTATCTATAAAATAGATTACTAGAATTTTTATACATGTAGACGTAGAATTAAACAGAATTTATTGATCATTACATATAATTCAATTAAGATATTGTATGAAAGTATGGTTTATTCTATTCTCTTTTGATTTGAGAATTGAAGGATTTTTGATTGGGTGAGTTCAAATCAAAGAAAGTTTTTTGGTCTATCTTATTTTCTTTTTATTCATTTTTCTTTTCTATGAATAATAACATATTTATAATAATAAAATAATAAAAAACTCAATTTATTAATAACTCAATCAAAATAAATAAAATACAATTATCCTCAAGAACAAAATGTTTGTTATGCTTAATATATTTAGTTTGATCTGTATCTGTCTTAATTCTGCTCTTTATTCAAGTAGTTTTTTCGTCGCCAAATTGCCCGAGGCCTACGCTTTTTTAAATCCAATCGTAGATGTTATGCCAGTAATACCCCTGTTTTTTTTTCTCTTAGCCTTTGTTTGGCAAGCTGCTGTAAGTTTTCGATGATATCTTTAATTTAATAATGTCTAGACAAATTCATGATTTATTGAAAAAAAAAAAATTCAAAGAAAAGATAAGATCAGATAAGTCTTACACCCTCAATTCAAATATTGAAATTCTTGTACAACCGCGAAAAATCTGGATCACCCCACTTTATTTCTTGGTGTCAAAATAAAAAATCAAAATAGTAGGGTATGCGGTATAAAAACGGAGAATCTATTCTCTTTTTTACTAAAAAAAATCTTGGAGATTATGTAATGCTTACTCTCAAACTATTTGTTTACACGGTAGTGATATTCTTTGTTTCTCTCTTTATTTTCGGATTCCTGTCTAATGATCCAGGACGTAATCCTGGACGTGAAGAATAAAAGATAAGGTTTTTGTTTTCCTTGCTTGATTTTTAAATGTTCTTAGTAGGATTTTATCTATTACACATTTTTAACTATTAAAAATAAAAAGAGCTCGCGAAAAATTCGAAAGAAAATACCAAGTCATCAACAAAAACGGAAAGAGAGGGATTCGAACCCTCGGTACGAAAAACTCGTACAACGGATTAGCAATCCGACGCTTTAGTCCACTCAGCCATCTCTCCTCCCAATTGAAAAAGGATAATACTATGTTACATTATAAAAAATAAGGATTGAAAGAGCCCTTCATAATATTTTTTTTTCATCCGAGAGTGCTTTTTAGTTCCACGGCCCGGCTAAGTACTGACCAGGCCGGGCCCGCCATTTATTGTTCCAACGAATCATAAATCATTTTTTTTTTATTTGAAAACTAAAATACTTGCTTGTTATTACGATTGGAAAAATAAAAACTCTTTAGATTTCTATGATATAGAATCAAATGATATCGAATCAAAGTGTCGTTTCTTATCTTAATTTTTTATATTTATTCTTTATTTTCTTTATTCCTTTTATTTTAGTAAAGTCAAAAAATAACAAAAAGGGAACTGTGGATTCTTGCACAATACATTTTCATCTATGTTATGGCTTAAGTAGTTTTGTCGAGACGTCTAGGTCAAAAACCTCCGGCAAAAAAACACTTTTAGTTTTAGTTATTGAAATTTAATGAATTCTCTTTTCCGAATCTCATTGGGTTCTCTGATACAACACGTAAACGCTCTAATTTTCATGATTATTTTATGATCCTATCCTTTCTTTTTACTCTTTTAACTTTTTATTACGACCCATTTTCTTGTTCGACAAAAGGTTCATTTATATACAATAATCGGATTGTAGCGGGTATAGTTTAGTGGTAAAAGTGTGATTCGTTCTATAATCCTTTATATAGTTAAGGGGTCTTTCGGTTTGATTAATATTTCATTCCGACCAAAAACTTTATTTCTTAAAAGGATTTAATCCTTTACCTCTCAATGAAAAATTCGAGGAAGAATATACATTCTCGTGATTTGTATCCAAGAATCAATTCAAAATTGAAAAATTGGATTATGAGATTACGAAACATAATTTTTTTTTTTTAATTAGATCAATACTTCTAATTGAATAAGTATGAGTAAAGGATCCATGGATAAAGATAGAAAGTGGCTTTCTAATCGTAACTAAATCTTTAATTTGGAATTTGTATTACGGAAATTGAAGCAAAATGGCTATTAAACAATGACTTTGGTTTACTAGAGACATCGACAAATTGTTTTAGCTCGGTAGAAACAAAATGCTTTTCCTAAGGATTCTCTCACATAGAAATAGAGAACGAAGTAACTAGAAAGGTTGTTATAATATAATCCCCTTCTATAGGGATCGTCTAGAAAGCGGGTTGTTCTGAATACATTCAGACAGAAAAGCTGACATAGATGTTATGGGTGGAATTTTTTTTTTCGTTCATGTCTTAATATAGGAATTTATACATCTTCCATAAAGGAGCCGAATGAAACCAAAGTTTCACGTTCAGTTTTGAATTAGAGACGCTAAAAATGATGAATCAACGTCGACTATAACCCCTAGCCTTCCAAGCTAACGATGCGGGTTCGATTCCCGCTACCCGCTTTTATTATTAAATTAATAAGAAATAATATTAAATTAATAAGAAATAAGAAAAAAAATTAATAAGAAATAAGAAAAAAATAGAATTAAATATTTTGAGATTTTTATTATTTTATAAAAAATTTTATGAATATAA